ATCTTAATATAATTCGAAAAAGCGAGAGCAGTAAGTCCAAAGAAATAAACTAAGAAAAAATACGTATTGTTTTGTTATAGGATTAAACAAAGGGATTCGCAAATAAAAGCGCTAAGGCTACAACTAGTCCATAAATTGTTAAAGCTTCCATAAAAGCCAGACTAAGCAATAAAGTACCTCGTATTTTTCCCTCCGCCTCGGGCTGTCTCGCGATCCCTTCTACAGCTTGGCCCGCAGCAGTACCTTGACCAACCCCAGGTCCAATAGAAGCAAGACCGACAGCCAACCCGGCAGCAATAACGGAAGCGGCAGAAATCAGTGGATTCATGATAAATTCCTCATAACAAAATAAGTAAATAGTTAATGATACAATAAACCAAGAAATTATGACTTAATTATTCCATCGCTAAGATCTATACAGTCGAAGGAACTAAGAACTCTGAATTGAAGTAATAATATTATTGAATCATCAGAACTACTTTGCTATTTCTTTTTTTTTTAGTTTAAATTCACATAATTTTTGTGAATCCATATGACTTTTGTTCTTCCATTTTTTTCTTTTTTCCAAACCATTCTCTTTGAATTTTTCGTTTTTTTCCTTGATTTAATCTCTTTATTCATTCAATATTCACTTTATCTAAATTCACAGTATTAGATATTTGTTAATTATATATGAACTAAAGATATATCTAATTAATATCTAATATCACATATACATGTGTTTCTTCCATAACGTAAATCAACTATTCATATCTTCCATTCAATCGGATTCTAGAATTATTCTTCGAAATATTCACAAGAGTTGTCTTATAGCAATTAGATTACATACATCTAGTTCGGCTTCTCCTCCCCTAACCAATCTATATTTTTTTTTAATTTAACTTTTGTTTTTTGTAAATCTTTATTTTTTCTTTTATTATTCGACCACATGGGTACAATCAATCTACATGTACAAATTCGTTAGATCGAATCATTGCATCGAAATATCAGTATTTGATTGATCTAAGTTAATGTAATTTATTATTTATTAAAATTCTCTTTTGGTCAATCGTTGAATTGGATGAAATCAACTTGAATGGGCATCATTCTATATAACAATAACATCTTTTTTTTATAGCACGTTGTAGTAATACTATAAGTAATCCCATAAAAATTATTATTCAGATTATGATTACTAATAGCTAATAATATTGAATATTCGAATTAAATCAACAAAACAATAGAAAGAGAATATTCATTGGAGGGGGTATAAATGGACCGAACTTGAATTTTAGGAAAAAGATCTTTTAGATCTCTTTCCTTTTTTTTACTTCCCTGTTTGTTGCAACCCCCTAATATCTCTAAGATATTAAGCTTTTTTTACTATTACTCTCTAGAGAGTATATATATCTTATTTCTATATTTATTATATATAATATGTTATGTTCCCTAAGCGGATTATCGTGATACGCGCACATATTGCGTAAGTCTTAAGCTAAAAAAGCCTATTTCGAAAACAAGTCAATGATGACCCTCCATAGATTCGCCTATATAAGCCGCAGCTAAAGTTGCAAAAATAAGAGCTTGAATACCGCTTGTAAATAATCCAAGTAACATGACAGGTATAGGAACCACTAAAGGTACTAAAGAAACAAGAACAACAACTACTAATTCATCAGCTAATATATTTCCGAAAAGTCGAAAACTAAGTGATAGGGGTTTTGTGAAATCTTCTAAGATATTAATGGGTAAAAGGATTGGAGTTGGTTGAATGTATTTACCGAAATAACCTAATCCTTTTTTGGTAAGACCCGCATAGAAATATGCTAATGACGTGAGTAAAGCTAAAGCAACGGTAGTATTTATATCATTTGTAGGTGCGGCTAATTCCCCATGAGGTAACTGTATGATTTTCCAAGGTAAAAGAGCACCTGACCAATTCGAAACAAAAATAAATAGAAACAAAGTTCCAATAAAGGAAACCCATGGGCCATATTCTTCTCCAATCTGAGTTTTGCTCACGTCTCGAATGAATTCAAGGACATATTCGAAGAAATTCTGAATGTCAGTAGGAATCGTTTGTGGATTACGAACAGCTATAATGGCTGAACCTAATAAGATAGCAATTACAACCCAAGAAGTAATAAGTACTTGGGCATGGACTTGAAAACCTCCTATTTGCCAATAGAAATGTTGGCCGACTTCCACACCAGATATATCGTATAGCCCTTTTAGTAGTGTGTTGATAGAACATAATAGAACATTCATATTGCCCTCTGAAGGAAATAGAACTTTAAAAAGAATTATTTTGATTCAACCATCTATTTTTCGACTTGCCCACTTGAATTATATATTTTGTATATTAACTAATCACATAATACCCCTATTACTTGTATCTCTTTTGCGCGATTAAGGAATGGTAACCGATTTCATAAATCTATGGAGTTCCCCAAATAATTTATTTCTCTTATATCTTATTATTAATCACGTATTTCGTATAGCTAGAACGACCCTCACAAAT